AATCAGCAATCAAATAATTCATGAATCACTTAGTCAAAATCGATCTACAGGTTTGACAAATTATTCACAGGCAGAAGAAGAAATGAAACATAGAATTGATAGAAGAAACACAATCAGAAATCAAATAGAAATAATGAAAAAAAAAAAAAAAGTAACGCCGGGAACAAAAAAAAATAAAAAGAATAATGGAGAATTACCCCCAAAAATTTGGAAAATATTAAAAATAAAAAATATTGAATTAATAGTTAAATTTTTCATTGAAAAAATATACATAGATATCTTTCTATGTATCATTAATATGCGCAGAATCGCTCTACAACTTTTTATGGAATCAACAAAAAAAATTCTTGAGAAATACATTGACAATAACGAAACAAATCAAGAAAAGATTAATAAAACAAAACAAAATAAAATTGACTTTATTTCGACTATGACTATAAAAAAGGCTTTTGATAATCTTAGAAATAGTAAGCGTAAATCACATATTTTTTTTGATTTATCTTACTTGTCACAAAAATATGTATTTTTAAAATTATCACAAACCCAGGTTATGAACTTCAATAAGTTAAGATCTATTCTTCAGTATAATGGACCGTATTTTTTTCTTAAGAATGAAATAAAGGATTTTTTTGGAAGACAAGGAATATTTGATTCCGAAGTAAGACATAAGAAACTTCCAAATTATGGAATGAATCCATGGAAAAACTGGTTAAGAGGTCATTATCAATACGATTTATCTCAGATTACATGGTATAGATTAGTCCCACAAAAATGGCGAAATGGAAAAAATCAATGCCAGACGTCTCAAAATAAGGATCTAAAGAAATGGTATTCCTATGAAAAAGACCAATTATTTGATTACAAAAAAAAACAAAATTCGAAAGTCTATTTATTACCAAATAAAGAAGAGAATTTTAAAAAAAACTATAGATATGATCGTTTATCATATAAATATATTCATTCTGAAACTAAGAAGAAGTCCTATATTTATAGATCATCATTAGAAACAAATAAGAAGCAAGAAAACTCCACCAGAAATAAAGAAAAAATTGTTAACATACTCAAAACTACCAAGAATTATCTAGGAAAAAGTGATATTATATATATGGAAAAAAATACAGATAGAAAATATTTGGGTTGGAAATTGAATACAAATATTCAGGTTGAACCTAATAAGGACCAAATCCAAATAAGGGAGAAAATTCATAATAATGATCTTTTTTATCTTCCGATTGATTCAAATTCCGAAATCAATTACAAAAAGGTCTTTTTTGATTGGATGGAAATGTCTTTTGATTGGATGGGAATGAATGAAAAATTATTAATCTTAAATCGCCTCATATCAAATCCGAAATTTTTTTTCTTTCCAGAGTTTGTGATACTTTATCATAAATATAAAGAGAAACCTTGGTTTATCCCAAGCAACTTACTTCTTTTTAATTTGAATATAAATCCAAATTTTAGTGAAAATCAAAATCTCAAGGGAAAGCAAGAGGAGGATGAGGATTTTGTCAATTTTAGCCCATCCAATTCAAAACAATATTTTGAATTAAAGAATCAAAACAATATTGAAGAATCTTTTTTAGAATCGATCGAAAAACTAAAAATATTCCTCAAAGAAGATTTTCCTTTGCAATTAAGATGGACTGGACGTTTGAATCAATTGAATCAAAAAATGATGAATAATATCCAGATATACGGTCTCCTGGTTAGCCTCATAAATGTAAGAAAAATTACTATATCCTATATTCAAAGGAAAGAAATGAATCTGGATATAATGAGGAGACGTTTAAATCTTACACAATTAACGAAAAAGGGAATATTAATTATGGAACCTGCCCGTCTATCTATAAAAAATCACGGACAGTTTTTTATGTATCAAATCATAGGTATTTCATTGGTTCATAAAAGTAAGCACCAAAGTAATCAAAGATACCGAAACCCCAAAAATGTTGCTAAGAATCATTTTGATGAATCCATTCCAAGACATAAAATAAAAACTCTAAATAGAGACAAAAATAATTCTGATTTGCTTGTTCCTGAAAAAATTTTATCGTCTAGACGTCGTAGAGAATTGAGAATTCTAATTTCTTTCAATTTAAAGAATCAAAATAATGTGCATAGAAATCAATTATTTTGCAAGGAGAACAAGATAAAAAACTGGAGTCAATTTTTGGATGAAAGTGAAAATTTTGACAGAAAAAAAAATGAATTAATTAAATTAAAGTTCTTTTTTTGGCCTAATTATCGATTAGAGGATTTAGCTTGTATGAATCGCTATTGGTTTGACACCAATAATGGGAGCCGCTTTAGTATGTTAAGGATATATATGTATCCCTAATTGAAAATTTTGAGTTTCCTATATATTCTGTTGTTCTATCAATCATATTTTTCATTTTTTCTGCTGTCCGTGATCTGTAAATATCCATGTTATATGCAAGTAACCCGATGCACACATGTACTGTCTTACATCCCAGTTTAGGATAAAAAATAAGGAAAT